GTCGCTACCCCCCCTTGGTATTTCTTTAAATTTACTTGAATTTTGTTTAATTAGACAGAAGTTCTTTAAAAACTTCTGCTTTCTTTAAAAGATTCTGAACAGTTCCTGTAGGTTGAGCACCCCTTTCAAGGAAGTATAGAATAGCAGGAACATTTAAATAAGTTTGATTCTTCATTGGATCATAAAACCCCACTTTTCTAAGATCTTTTCCTTCTCTTGGGGATCGAACATCAATTGCAACGATTCGATAGACGGCTCATTGGGATAGATGTAGATGAACAATACCCCCCCTAGAACCGTATAGGAAGTTTTCTCCTCGTACGGCTCGAGAAAAAATGATTTGATTCGAATGAACCTAGAAAATAAATTAGACTTTAATTTCATTCGTTTTTTGTCCTTCCTGAAAATAAAAAAAAACCATTCGTACTCATAACTCAAGTTGAATAACTCTCAAATGGCTCAAAAGGAAATTCTTTTCTTTAGCCAATTTTATTTATTGAGTTGTCTTTACCCGCTTTTTTTGTCTCATTAAAAATGAGATTTGGATGATCCAGTTATTGAGACTATCGAGACAATTAAAACGGGTTTACTTGTTCTTAGATCCTTTAATCTTTATTTTTAATCATTGGGTTTAGACATTACTTCGGTGCTTCTTAATACTTTCAAAATGGCAGCAACATACCCTTTGATTTGAATTGGAAATATTTGATATTTGATTTCTTTTTATCAAAGAATCCGATGGACAGTTGATTCCCGCGTAATACACTTTGAATCAAAAAGTTTTATCAATTACAACAAGTTTCCAATTTAAAAACAAAACTTGTTGAAATTGGATTGGATCCTTTTGATTTCTATATTATTATTATATATAGAAGATACGTTTACGAAGTTGTTCCCAATTGATTGATTGGCATTAACCCTAGATCCTTGCCCCCCCAGAAATGAATTAATCCTTTCGACTTTTCGACTCGAGCTCCATCGTAGACTATTTACAACCCAACAAAAAAACAAAGGATTCGGGTGTAACAGAACAAACGATGTCGAGACAAGAGCATCTTCATTCCTCGATAAATCGAAAATAAGATGGTGGATCTAAAAATCCACAACGGATCGTGTCCTTCAAGTCGCACGTTGCTTTCTACCACATCGTTTCAAACGAAGTTTTACCATCACATTCCTCTAATTTGTGAACCAGTATGGAATTGATTCAATTATGGAATCATGAATAGTCATTGGTTCGGTTGTACATAAACAGCGTAATCTAGACTTTTTATTTTATTATTTTCAAATATGAATATGATGTGATATCTGTATGTAGAACTATTTTTATGAAAAAGTCTTAGCAAGACAAGATACTTAACATCCATAAATATATTTTAACATACATAAAAAGTATTTATATAATACAAAATAAAATAAAGAAGATATAATTATAACTAGATATAATTATAACTATATATATAATAGAAACGAATAACTTATTGACTCTGCATCTTCAAGTGACTAAATAGGATAGATTATCCTATTTCCTACTTTTTCAATACCAAAGATTCAACTGACAAGAGATCATTAATATTAATAAAGTATTTCTAAAAATAAATACCTATAATTGAAAAAGTTTCCTATTTAGAAATACTATCTTCTTTGAAGGAAATTCGCCGATAAGCAGCATGTTTAATCCAATAAGTCTTTCCTTGACTCATCGCTGATTTAAAATAGATCAAAGATAAAGAAGAAATAATCCACTTTTTTTTTTCGCAAGTAGATCAAAAAATGATATAAGTAAAGATTTGAATCTTTATTCTTTTCATCTGATTACGAAAAGAAAAATATAAAAATGATTTGCATTGAAATAGAACGATACATACCATATAAGTTAAATATTTCCTCATTTTATATGTATTTTGTTTAACATAGGGATAGGGTTGAGTAATATTTCAATAATCAAATCTTGTCATAAAGTGAATAAAAGGAATAGGATAAATAATTCCTGCCTCAATCGTTCCATAGATTTCCAATTTTTCATTAGAGTCAACCACGAAATACCTAAAAAAAATAAAATATAAAAAAAACACATTGGCTCCATAACATAAAAAATATGTTATAAAACATATGTTAGGGAACTTGATCATTTGTTAATGAAATTCGAACAGATCAGATATTCAAATTCATATTAATACTGATTTACTCCTGACCATTCCATTATCTATAGCAGTAATAGGAATACTATAGCAATAGTATAAAAATCCTCTGGGACGGAAGGATTCGAACCTCCGAATAGCGGGACCAAAACCCGTTGCCTTACCACTTGGCCACGCCCCATTTCAATTTAGAATCTAAACTAAGAAACAATAAAATTGGTATTGGTTGTTTGTCAACTCCAGTCCAAATATCTATATATCTATAGAATAAACGGGTAGTAGGATGTTGATACATATAGATATAGTAAATTTATTGATCATTACATAGAATTCAATTAAGATATTGTATGAAAGTATGATTTCTTCTATTCTCCTTTAAGTTGAGAATTGGAGGATTTTGTGATTGGGTGGTTTCAAAAAGAAGAAGGATTTTTTGTCTACCGTAACTGACTTTCTTCCCTTTTCCTTATATCAAAAACCCAACCAAAATGTAATTATCTCCAAGAACACAAAAATGTCTGTTATGCTTAATATCATTAGTTTAATCTGTATTTGTATAAATTCTTCCCTTTCTTCGAGTAGTTTTGTCTTCGGAAAATTGCCCGAAGCCTATGCTTTGTTGAATCCAATCGTAGATGTTATGCCAGTTATACCTCTGTTTTTTTTTCTTTTAGCTTTTGTTTGGCAAGCTGCTGTAAGTTTTCGATGAAATCCTTAATAATTCTAATTTCATTAATAATATATATAATAATATCCTAGAAAATGCATGATTTCTTCGAGAAACAATTCTAACAATTGAAAAAATCAGATAAGTTTTAGAGTATGAACCCTCGATTCGCACATTGAGTTAGTGGGCGGCTTACCACCCATTTCTTCTCTTCATTTTGTGACCCCTTTTGCAGCAAAAGACCCTAACCCTATTAGGGTCTACTACAATATCTAATTTCGATATGAAAGAGGTTTTTGTTAATGAAAAACAAATGCATTTGTTTTGTAACAATTCATTTCTATTTCTAGAAAAAAAAGGTGTCAAAATAGGATATGTGGTAGAAAAATGGAAGATCTATTCTCTTTTTTTTTCCCAAAAAATCATTTGGAGATTGTGTAATGCTTACTCTGAAACTCGTCGTTTATACAGTAGTGATCTTTTTTGTTTCTCTCTTTATCTTTGGATTCCTATCTAATGATCCGGGACGTAATCCTGGACGTGAAGAATAAAATCCTAAGGGTTTTCTTTGATGAATTTGCAAATCTTCTTAGGATTTTCTCTATATTCTACACGTTTAACTAAGATTTTCAAAATTTGAAAAAAAAACAAATCAAGTCATCAACGGAAACGGAAAGAGAGGGATTCGAACCCTCGGTACGAATAACTCATACAACGGATTAGCAATCCGACGCTTTAGTCCACTCAGCCATCTCTCCCAATTGAAAAAGCTAATTACTACATTACCCATAATGTCAGGAGTCTTATTTTTTTCTCTCGCCTCTTTTCTCTATTATATATATCTATAATATGTATTATGTAGAGCGATCGACAAATCAGGAATTTCCTTTATTGAAAGGGAAGGGCTGGAAAATGCCAACAACCTAAATAAAGAAAAATAAGGACGACCTCTTTGTGTTTATTTTGTTCGAAAAGCCCTTCTTATTCTGATGGCCTGGCTTGGTCAGTACCTAGCCGGGCCTTTTTTTGGTCCAACGAATTATAGATAATTAATGATTTAGCTGATTTGAAAACAAAAAGTCTTTTTCTTTTCTATTTATATTATTTATATATTTAAATTATATTATTAAATTATATTTTAAATTATATTATTAAATTATATTTTAAATTATATTATAATAGTATTAATTATATATATATTTTATATAATATACAAAATAAAAAATAATTTAATATAAATAGAATTTTAAAATGAAAAAATTCTTGTTTTAATCAATTAAATATCTTATCTTCAAGCAACAACAAAAAGAAGAAAGACTATTTACATTCTTTATCGTTCTTATATTTTATTTTCATTTTCCCAACTAAAAACTCTCGATTCTTCCACAATGCATTTTTGTGTTCTGATTTTAGTGTTTTTGCGATCTATATCTATCAAAACTTGTTCACCAAAAGAGAAAACTTTAGTCATTTAATTTAAATGAAACTTCTTTTCCGAAGCTCATTAAATTTCTATCTCCCCATGAAAAACGCTTATTTTGATTATTCTTTAATAATCCTATCTTAATCATGCTCAATTCTCTTGTTCGACAAAAAGTCCATTTGTATATAATAATCATATTGTAGCGGGTATAGTTTAGTGGTAAAAGTGTGATTCGTTCTTTTAACCCCTTAATAGTTAAAGGGTCTTTCGGTTTTATTCATATTCCGATTAAAAACTTTATTTCTTCAAATGAAAAGGATTTCATCCTTTACCTATCAAATGATCAATTCGAGAAAAAAAAACTACACATTCTCGTGATTTCTATCCCCGAGTCACTTATAAATTTCAAAGTTGGATTATGAAATTGCGAAACAGAATTTGAATTGGCTCAACACTTCCAATTGAATAACTATGAGTAAAGGATCCATGGGTGAAGATAGAAAGTAAATTTCTAATCGTAACTAAACCTTCCTTCGATTTTCTTTTCGATTTCTAAAGAAATAAATTGAAGCAAAATAGCTATTGAACGATGACTTTGGTTTACTAGAGACATCGCCATCTTGTTTTAGCTCGTTGGAAACAAAACCCTTTTCTTTAGGATCCTCTCAAATAGAAATAGAGAACGAAGTAACTAGAAAGATTGTTAAAATGACCTTCTTCTAGAAGGATCATCTATAAAGCGATTCGTTTTGTTTATATTTAAACAAAA